AGAAATAGGTAAAAGAAATTTCCATCCAAGATTTAAAAGTTGGTCCATTCTAAGTCTCGGTAAAGTCCATCTTGTTGCAATAGGAATGAACAAGAATAAATAAGTTTTAGCTAATGTAATAAAGATACCTATTATTGTTCCAAAGACTTTACCGGCTTTATTTATATAAATAAATCCAGGGACGAATATATACGGAATAGAAAAATCCCAACCCCCCAAGTAAAGAACTGTTACAAATAATGAAGAAACTAATAAATTAAGATACGAAGCAACGTAAAATAAACCAAATTTGATACCGGAATATTCGGTTTGATAGCCTGCTACTAACTCTTCTTCTGCTTCTGGTAAATCAAAGGGTAATCTTTCACACTCGGCTAGAGAAGAAATTAGAAAAATGATAAACCCTATGGGTTGACGCCACAAATTCCACCCCCAAAAACCATACTTTGATTGCGCTTCAACTATATCAACTGTACTTAAACTGTTAGATAATTATAGTCGATGATAACATCACTGCTCCATCGCTATTTCAGAACCGTACATGAGATTTTCACCTCATACGGCTCCTCAGAGGTCACAAATAAATCTAAAGAACCTTCGCTATTTTGGAATCTTGATATTTGATAGATAGGATAGACACCCTACCTAAGGTTCCGAATTAAACCAATGGAATTCTGTCTGCTATATTTTAATAAATAAAATAGTGCTTCTGAATTTATCTTATCCTTTAAAGAATTTTTATTTTTCTTTGTTGATTAATAAATCCTTGAATAAAAAACTTTGTTGTAAAAATATCACATAGATATTGATATTTCAACCTATTTTTTGATTACGAAAAAAAAAAAGAATTAGACACGATATTAGTGTTCATAAATCATGACAACAATCTATAATCTATCTTTCTTTTTATTTAAATACAAATATGTATCCAGGAAAAAAAGATTTCTTTTTTTTTTCAATTCCATTCTTTTCTTTCTCTTTTATTTCGTTCCTATTCTTCTTTCTCAGAAAAGGGGACTTTAACCAAAGTAAAAGATTACTTCGTTCTTGATATGATAGTTATTTATTTAATCAGTGGATAGGAACATACTCTGGATCGGAATCGTGGGGAGTACTTCTTTATCATTTCTACTAATTTAAAGTCCCAACTCAAATTCCCTTTCTGTACAGAAATATCCTCCTGGATAACTCCTATAAACTCCATTACGAATCCTTTGTGTATCTTGGTCTTCCTAACCATCCACCCGTTTTTGCTCAACCTTGCATTATGGTAATACATTTATAGTAATAGATATTAAAAACTCCATATGGTTGATCTTTTGAACCCGCTTCAAGTCATGATGACTAATCAACCATTCTTGGGGTAAACCGTCTCTACTACTTTTACTTAATTCTTGTACATAGGAAATGAGATTCAAACCCTTATTTTTTTTACTTTACTGCAAATTTACATGCCGTTTTCTTTCACTCATATAACTATCTGGTTTAATTTATCAATTCAAATGATGAATCAAAAAATGAAAAATTTAATTTATTAAACTTTCTTCCGAGAAAGTAAAGAAATTTGGGGATTTTTTACGGCTCACCGAATCACACGTAGAGATATTGATAATACACATAGAGTTAATGGTATTTCATAACTAATTGATTGGGCAGCAGCCCGTAAACCACCTAAAAAGGAATATTTATTGTTTGATCCATATCCTGACATAAGAAGTCCAAGGGGAGCAATACTTGAAATAGCAATCCATAAAAAAACACCAATACTAAGATCGGTTAGAACAAGGTTATAGCTAAAAGGAATTACTGAAAAACTGAGTAAAATGGATATGACTGCTATAGATGGTCCAATACTAAACAAACCAGCATCTCCTCTAGATGTAAGAATATTCTCTTTGAAAAGTAGTTTTGTACCATCTGCTAGGGCTTGAAGGATTCCCAAGGGTCCGGCATACTCAGGACCAATACGTTGTTGTATCCCCGCAGAAATTTCTCTTTCTAACCAAACAATTACTAGTACGCCAATTATAATTCCTAATACAAGAGCTAAAATAGAGACAAGGATCCATATGATTCCGTAGTGTTCTTTTAAGGATTCCAATCTGGAAAAGGAATTGATAGCTTTTATTTCTGTTGTATCAATTATCATTTCAACGATCAACTTCTCCCATAATGATATCTATGCTACCTAGTATTGTCATAATATCAGCCAATTTCATTCTTTTAACTAAATGAGGAAGAATTTGCAAATTGATAAAACCCGGCGGTCGGATTTTCCATCTCCAAGGAAAAACAGTCTGATCTCCTATCAAAAAAATTCCCAATTCTCCTTTTGGGGCTTCGACTCTCACATAAAGTTCTTGTTTCGATAATTCAAAAGTCGGAGAAGGTTTTTTACCAATAAATCGATATTCAAAATCATTCCATTCGGGATCTTTTACTCTAACAAAACGCCGGGTTTCTAAATTTTCATAGGGACCCCCTGGGATTCCTTCCAGAGCCTGCTGAATAATTTTTATCGATTCTGTCATTTCACCGATTCGTACTAAATAACGAGCTAATGAATCCCCCTCTTTTTGCCATTGAACCTTCCAATCTAATTCGTCGTAACACTCATAGCGATCAACTTTACGAAGATCCCATTGTATTCCGGAAGCTCGTAGTATTGGTCCTGATAAACCCCAATTTATTGCTTCTTCTCCACCAATAATGCCTACGCCTTCAACACGTTCTAAAAATATAGGATTCCGTGTAATAAGCTTTTGATATTCAGTAACCCTTGTTAAAAAGTAATCGCAAAAATCCAAACATTTATCTATCCAGCCATAAGGTAGATCAGCAGTTACTCCTCCAATACGAAAATAATTATGCATCATTCGCATACCAGTAGCAGCTTCGAATAGGTCATATATTAATTCTCTTTCCCGAAAAATATAGAAGAAGGGGGTCTGTGCCCCAATATCTGCCATAAAAGGGCCTAGCCATAACAAATGAGAAGCTATACGACTCAACTCCAACATAATGACTCTGATATAGCTAGCTCTTTTAGGTACTTGAATATTTCCTAACTGTTCGGGTCCATTCACAGTTATTGCTTCTGTGAACATAGTAGCTAAATAATCCCAACGTGTTACATAAGGCAAATATTGTATAATTGTTCGGTTTTCCGCAATTTTCTCCATCCCTCTATGTAAATAACCCAATATTGGTTCACAGTCAATAACATCTTCACCATCTAGAGTAACGATGAGTCGAAGAACACCATGCATTGATGGGTGCTGAGGACCCATATTTACTATCATGAGGTCTTTTCTTGTAACTGGCGCAGTCATAAGTTTTTTATCGATTCATTCTTCCATGAATTGCTGAAAGTGAAAGGAAGTTTATCAAAATTGAAATGAATGAAAAAAATACCAAGATTCCGCAAATTAACGAGTTTTTCTTTCTCGAATATCCAACTGATCAATTAATTCTTTATAACGTACTTTATTTTTTTTTGACAAATAAGCCAGTAGTCGTTGACGTTTTCCCAAAATTTTCCGCAATCCCCTCTGAGATAAATAGTCCTTTTTGTGTAATTCTAAATGAGAAGTAAGTTTTCGTATCTTATTGGTAAAACTGAATACTTGAAATTCAACTGACCCTTTGTTTTCTTCTTGAGAAATAATTGAAATGAATGAATTTTTTACCATAAATTTATCTGCCCCTTTTTAGATTAGAGATATATATTTTAATGATCAGTAATAATAATGCTAGTCATTTTATTTTAATGCGATATAGATATATACAATAATCTAAATTTCTTTATTTATATTTATGGATTCCAAATTTTATCAATTATTTTTATTTTTTATTTAGAAGTATGACGCATATATTTTTGAATTCAAAAAAGTGAACAAATTTAACCTCACCTCCGATTTACTAGATTAAAGATTTTGTTAATTCACTAAATCTAATTGATACATTATTAATTATTATCATTGGAATATAACACGGGGGCACTGTTTGCTTTGATATATCTTCTATGGTAAAAGAAAAATGTAAGTTTTTAACCGCGGATACATATGTATCCTTAACATATTAAAACGACTGCCGTTATTGGTATTAAACCAATAACGATTAATACAAGCTAAATCTTCTAATCGATAATTAGGCCAAAGAAAAAACTTGAATTGAATTAATTCATTTTTATCTCTAATATTTTTTGTCCAGTTCTTGTTATAACATACTGGATTTCTATCCGCACCCTTACCACTTTTTGAATTGAAACAAATGAGAATTCTCAACTCTCTACGACGTCTAGATGATAAAATATTTTCAGGAACAAGCAAATAAAAATCATTTTTATCTCTATTTCTTTTTTGATATTCTGAAATGGACTCATTAAAATGAGTCTTATCAATATATCCTTGTTCGTGGTATCTTTGATTACTTGTTTTGTATTTACTTTTATGAACCAAGGAAATACCTATGGTTTGATACATAATAAATTGTCCATCATTTTTTACAGACAGACGAGTGGGTTCGATAATAAAAAGTCCCTTTTTCATCAATTCTGGAAAAGTTAAATTGTGTTCAATCAATATTATATCCAAACAGAGTTCTCCCCGTTGAATCGAGGATATAGTAATTTTTCTTGGATTATTCAGTCTAAGCAGGAGACAATATACCTTGATATTATTGATTATTCTTTGATTCAAAGAATCGTCCCATCTCAATTGAAAAAGCAAATAACGTTTCAGGAAGAGATCCATTTCTGCTTCCGTTTTACTTTTGTATTGTTTTTTCTTTTTAGGCTTTTTACTGTTTGATTCCGCATCATTTTCTTCAATACCCTTTTGTTGGTTTGATAGTCCAAGATTGCCTTGTCCTACGGGTTCTTCTTTATTTTTATTCTTTATTTTTTTATACCATCGAATCAAAAAATTCCTTTTTTGTTTTTCATTGGTGTTTTTATTCGTACTTGCCCCAAAATTTTCATTTTTATTCGAATTTAAAAAAAGAAATTTGCTTCGTATAATCCACGGTTTTATTTTATATACATTATATAGTTGTAAAAATTCTGGGAATAACCAAAGTTCCAAATTTGGTATTGGACGGTTTAGTATTTCTTCATTCATTCCCATCCAATCAAAAAATACCCTTTTGATATTTTTTTTTTTATCTTGATGAATCGTAAGATAAAAAAGATCTTTTTTATCAAATTTATCAACTATTTGGTAATTATTAGTACTTTGGTTAATCTTGGTATCGATTTGTATCCAGGTTTCAAGATCAGCTTTTTTTTTAAGATAAAATTTTAAGATTTTCCAATCAAAATATTTTCTATCTGCATTTTTTTCGATATATAAAAAACTGCCTTTTCCTAGATAACTATTGATAAGAGTACTCTCCAGGATATTAAAAAAGTTGTCTTTATGTATGGTAGAATTGTAAAAAAGCTCTTGGTTCTTATTTATTTCCAATCGTAATCCATACCTATAAATAGAAGAGGCCTTTTTTTTTTCAAAATTAAGGGATTTATATGATAAAAGGTCATATCTATTGTATTTTGGAAATTTTTCTTTTTCATTCAATAATGAATGTACTTCAGAAATATTTTCTTTTCTGTAAAATTTTAATTGGTCTTTCTCATATGACTCCCATTTATAAATTTTTTTTTTTTTAGTCATAGTCATACAACGTTTATTAATTCTAATTTTATTCCGCCATCTTTGTGGTATTAATCTAGACCATCTAATCTGAGATAAATCATATTGATAATGTCCTCTTAACCATTTTTTCCAGTCATTCGAATGATGAGGTTTTTTATGCCCTAATTCGGTCTGAAATATTCCTTGTGTTCCAAAAGAATCTTTTATTTCAGTCTTAAGAAATAAAGATGTTCCCTGATATTGAAGAACAGATTGTAATTTATACAAACTTCTTCTAACTTGGGCTTGAGATAACCTATAAAATACATATGCTTGTGACAAGCAGGATAAATCACTAAAAATATGTGAATTTTTTTTACTAACAATATCAAGTGACTTTTTTATAGTCGAAATAAAACGACTTGTATTTGGATTTTTTTTATTAGTTTTTTCTTGATTTGGTTCATAAATGTATTGATCAATAATTTTTTTTGTTGATTCAAGAAAAAGTTGTGTATTGATTAGGGGAATATTAATGATAGATAAACAAATATCTATGTATATTTTTTCAATGAAAAATTTTATAAAAAAATGGAATTTATAGGTTAATCGAGCATTTCTTCTTTTTAATATTTGCCAAATTTTTTTTGGTGACTCTAATTTTTTAGGATTATAACTTCTTTTGTTAAGACTAATATTTATTGATGGAGTTTTTTTTTTTTTCTCTTTTGTAATTCTTTCTATTTGATTTCGAATTATATTGATTCTATTAGTCAGATCTTTCATTTTTTTTTTTGTCAGTGAAGATTTTAACCAAGCCGGAGATTGAATCTGACTAAACGATTCATCAATTATTTGATTTCTGATCAGAAAATCTTTTTCTTTTTTAGTTTTATTCGATTCATATACTTCTCTTAATCTAAACCTAAATAATAGAATTTTATTAAGTTCTTTTATTCGTTTTTTTATAAATATAACATTTTTCATAATCCATTTTTTTATTTCTTTTAAAACTTTTATAAGTAATTTTGTTTTTCTTTTTAAAATCTTTAGAGCTAGAAAATATTTCTTTTTAAATTTTTCAATTTTTTTATTGAGCTCCTTAATAATGGGTTCAAAAAATGAGGGGAGCTTTCTAGGAGAACCAAAAGGAAGTTCAGCTTCCATTCCCCAAACTGTCAAAAAACAAAAATCTGATTTTTGCTTTTTTTTTTTCATTAGATCTCTAGGAGAGTTAGATCTCTGCCAAGGTTTCAGATGGAAAGGAAATAGAATTTTAATCTGAATACCGTCTGTTACCCAATTTTGCGGAAATTCTGTTTCTGATAATTGAACACCATTATAGGTACATTTAACATGCATTTCTCTATTCCATTCCTGTAAATCCTCAAACCATTCTGGAAGTTGAAATAATAACATACGTCCAATATTTTTGGCTATTATCAACGAAGGCAATATCAAATATTTTCTAAGAATTGATTGAGTTATTAACATGTAACCTCTTATTCCTTGTGCAAAGGGAATGGTATCCCAGGCTTCTGCTATTTCTATCTGTACTATTTCTTTTCTTTTCTTCTCTTTTCTTTTTGTCTGCTCTGTTGCATACTCCCCAATTTGGACCTCTGCTACGCCCTTTATCCAATTTCTAAAAAGGGGTTTCGTTAGTTCGAAGATATCAAAAGAAAAAGGGGGGTATTTTTTGATCCTGTCCAAAAAAAGTGGGGAGTGCACATTTGCTTGAAACAACTCCCAAATAACTATTTTACGCCTTTGAGCACGTATAGAACCCTTGATTATGCCTCGTCGAAAATCAGATTGTTGTGAATAACGTATCAAAGCTAGTTCGTCTGTTTGATCCGAAATTTCG